GTCGTTCTGTCATTGTCGTAGGTCCCTCACTTTCATTACATCGATGTGGATTGCCTCGCGAAATAGCAATAGAGCTTTTTCAGATATTTGTAATTCGTGGTCTAATTAGACAGCATCTTGCTTCGAATATAGGAGTTGCTAAGAGTAAAATTCTGGAAAAAGAGCCAATTGTATGGGAAATCCTTCAGGAAGTTATGCAGGGGCATTCGGTATTACTGAATAGAGCGCCGACTCTGCATAGATTAGGCATCCAGGCATTCCAACCCATTTTAGTGGAAGGCCGTGCTATTTGTTTACATCCATTAGTTTGTAAGGGATTCAACGCAGACTTTGATGGGGATCAAATGGCTGTTCATGTACCTTTATTGTTGGAGGCTCAAGCCGAGGCTCATTTACTTATGTTTTCTCATATGAACCTCCTGTCTCCAGCTATTGGAGATCCCATTTCCGTACCAACTCAAGATATACTTATTGGGCTCTATGTATTAACAAGCGGAAATCGTCGAGGTATTTGTGAAAATAGGTATAATCCATGTAATCGCAGAAATTATCAAAATAAAAGAATTGCCGACAATAACGAAAAATATACAAAAGAACCCTTTTTTTATAATTCCTATGGTGCAATTGGCGCTTATCGGCAGAAAAGAATAAATTTAGATAGTGCTTTGTGGCTCCGATGGCAACTAGATCAACGCACTATTGCTTCAAGAGAAGCTCCCATCGAAGTTCACTATGAATCCGTGGGTACCTATCATGAGATTTATGAACACTATCTAATAGTAAGAAATATAAAAAAAGAAATTCTTTGTATATACATTCGAACTACTGTTGGTCATATTTCTCTTTATCGCGAAATTGAAGAAGCTATACAAGGGTTTTGCCAAGCCTCCTCAGATGGTATCTAATTAAATTATAGAGATCTAAGCTAAGTAATTCTATGACACCGGCATGAATTCTGAATTTCTATGCGAATCAAGATCTAGAAAAGGAAGTTTCCAATCATTGACTCAAACCTATTGTCGAACCCTACTAAGCGGAATATGGAGGTACTTATGGCCGAGCGGGCCAATCTGGTCTTTCACAATAAAGTGATAGATGGAACTGCCATTAAACACCTTATTAGCAGATTAATAGATCATTTTGGAATGGCATATACATCACACATCCTGGATCAAGTAAAGACTCTGGGTTTCCAGCAAGCCACTGCTACATCCATTTCATTAGGAATTGATGATCTTTTAACAATACCTTCTAAGGGATGGCTAGTCCAAGATGCTGAACAACAAAGTTTGATTTTGGAAAAACACTATTATTATGGAAATGTACACGCAGTAGAAAAATTACGCCAATCTAGTGAGATATGGTATGCTACAAGTGAATATTTGCGACAAGAAATGAATCTTAATTTTAGGATGACGGAACCCTTTAATCCAGTCCATATAATGTCTTTTTCGGGAGCTAGGGGAAATGCATCTCAAGTACACCAATTAGTTGGTATGAGAGGATTAATGTCGGATCCACAAGGACAAATGATTGATTTACCCATTCAAAGCAATTTACGCGAAGGACTGTCTTTAACAGAATATATTATTTCTTGTTATGGAGCCCGAAAAGGGGTTGTCGATACTGCTGTACGAACATCAGATGCTGGATATCTTACACGTAGACTTGTTGAAGTAGTTCAACACATTGTTGTACGTAGAACAGATTGTGGCACTCCTCGAGGGATTCCTGTGAGTCCTCGAAATGGAATGATGTCGGAAAGAATTTTTATTCAAACATTAATTGGTCGTGTATTAGCAGACAATATATATATGGGTCTACGATGTATTGCCATTCGAAATCAAGATATTGGGATTGGACTTGCCAATCGATTCATAACCTTTCGAACACAAACAATATCTATTCGAACTCCCTTTACTTGTAGGAGTACGTCTTGGATCTGTCGATTATGTTATGGCCGGAGTCCTACTCATGGCGATCTAGTAGAATTGGGAGAAGCCGTAGGTATTATTGCGGGTCAATCCATTGGGGAGCCAGGTACTCAACTAACATTAAGAACGTTTCATACTGGCGGAGTATTCACAGGGGGTACTGCAGAACATGTACGAGCCCCCTCTAATGGAAAAATAAAATTTAATGACGATTTGGTTCATCCCATACGTACACGGCATGGACATCCTGCTTTTCTATGTTATATAGACTTGTATGTAACTATTGAGAGTCAAGATATTATACATAATGTGCCTATTCCACAAAAAAGTTTCCTTTTAGTTCAAAATGATCAATATGTAGAATCAGAACAAGTGATTGCTGAAATTCGGACGGGAACATACACTTTGAATTTTAAAGAGAAGGTTCGAAAACATATTTATTCCGATTCAGAAGGGGAAATGCACTGGAGTACTCATGTATACCATGCGCCCGAATTTACATATAGTAATGTCCATCTCTTACCAAAAACAAGCCATTTGTGGATATTATCAGGATGTTCGTGCAGATCCAGTATAGTTGCTTTTTCACTACACAAAGATCAAGACCAAATGAACCTTCATTCTGTCAAAAGAAGAGAGAGCTCTAGTCCTTCCCTAAAAAATGATCAAGTTAAACACCAATTCTTTAGTTCAGATTTAGTGGCTAAAAAAGAAAGTAGGATTCCGGATTATTCAGGACTTAATCGAATCATATGTACTGGTCATTGTAATCTCATATATCCTCCTATTCTCGTAGAGAATTCTTATTTATTGGCAAAGAGGCGAAGAAATAAATTCATTATTCCATTTCAATCAATTCAAGAACGAGAGAAAGAGCAAATGACCTACTCCACTATCTCGATTGAAATACCTATAAATGGTATTTTCCGTAGAAATAGTGTTTTTTCTTATTTCGACGATCCCCAATACCAAAGAAAGAGTTCAGGAATTACTAAATATGGGGCTATAGGGGTGCATTCAATTGTCAAAAAAGAAGATTTGATTGAGTATCGGGGAGTCAAAGAATTTAAGCCAAAATACCAAATGCAAGTAGATCGCTTTTTTTTCATTCCCGAGGAAGTGTATATTTTACCCGAATCTTCTTCCCTAATGGTACGGAATAATAGTATCGTTGGAGTAGATACACAAATCTCTTTAAATACAAGAAGTCGAGGGGGCGGATTGGTCCGAGTGGAGAGAAAAAAAAAAAAAATCGAACTTAAAATCTTTTCGGGAGATATCCATTTTCCGGGAGAGACAGATAAGATATCCCGACATAGTGGTATCTTGATACCACCAGGAACGGTAAAAACACATTCTAAGGAATCAAAAAACGTGAAAAATTGGATCTATATCCAACGAATCACACCTACCAAAAAAAAGTATTTTGTTTTGGTTCGACCAGTAATCATATATGAGATAGCCAACGGTATCAATTTAGGAACACTTTTCACCGCGGATCTATTGCAGGAAAAGGATAATCTGAAACTTCGAGTTGTCAATTATATTCTTTATGGAAATAGTAAACCAATTCGGGGAATTTCTGACACAAGTATTCAATTAATTCGTACTTGTTTAGTCTTGAATTGGGATCAAGACAAAAAAAGTTCTTCTATCGAGGAGGCCCGCGCTTCTTTTGTTGAAGTAAGCACAAATGGTCTGATTCGTGATTTCCTAAGAATCAATCTATTGAAATCCAAAATTTCATATATCAGGAGTAGAACTAGAAAAAGGGATGATCCATCAGGTTTCGGACCGATCTCTAAAAATGGATCAGATCCCACCAATATTAATCCATTTTATCCCAGTTATTCCAATTCCAAGGCAAGGATTCAACAATCACTTAAACAAAATCACGGAACTATTAGTACGTTATTGAATAGAAATAAGGAATGTAAATTTTTGCTAATTTTGTCATCATCTAATTGTTTTCGAATGGATGCATTCAATCATGTAAAAGATCACAATGTAATAAAAGAATCCATTAAAAGAGATCCTATAATTTCAATTCAAAATTTGTTGGGCCCATTAGGAACAGCCCTTCAAATTGCAAATTTTTATTTATTAAACCATTTCAATTTAATAACTCATAATCAGATCTCCATAACTAAATATTTGAAACTTGACAATTTAAAAGAGACTTTTCAAGTACTTAAATATTATTTAATGGATGAAACCGGGAGAATTGTTAATCCCGATCCATGCCGTAAGAGTGTTTTGAATGCATTCACTTTGAATTGGTATTTTTTCCATCATAATTATCATCCTAATGATTGTGAATCTTTCTTCACAATAATTAGACTGGGACAATTTATTTGTGAAAATGTATGTATTGCCAAAAGCGGACCACATCTAAAATCGGGTCAAGTTATAATTGTTCACATTGACTCTGTAGTAATAAGATCGGCTAAGCCTTATTTGGCCACGCCAGGAGCAACCGTTCATGGCCATTATGGAGAAATCCTTTACGAAGGAGCTACATTAGTTACATTTATATATGAAAAATCGCGATCTGGTGATATAACGCAGGGTCTTCCAAAAGTGGAACAAGTGTTAGAAGTACGTTCAATTGATTCAATATCGATAAACCTAGAAAAGAGAGTTGAGGGTTGGAATGAGTGTATAACAAGAATTTTTGGAATTCCTTGGGGATTCTTAATTGGTGCTGAGTTAACTATCGTGCAAAGTCGTATCTCTTTGGTTAATAAGATCCAAAAAGTTTATCGATCTCAAGGGGTGCAGATCCATAATAAGCATATAGAAATTATTGTACGGCAAATAACATCAAAAGTATTGGTTTCAGAAGACGGAATGTCTAATGTTTTTTCACCCGGAGAACTAATTGGATTGTTCCGAGCAGAACGAACGGGACGCGCTTTAGAAGAAGCCATCTGTTACCGACCCATATTATTGGGAATAACGCGAGCATCTCTGAATACTCAAAGTTTCATATCCGAGGCGAGTTTTCAAGAAACTGCTCGCGTTTTAGCAAAAGCTGCTCTCCGCGGTCGTATCGATTGGTTGAAAGGCCTAAAAGAAAACGTTGTTCTAGGCGGTATGATACCCGTCGGTACCGGATTCAAAAGATTCGTGCAAGGCTCAAGGAAACATAAAAAGATGCCTTTGAACAGCAAAAAGAAGAATTTATTCGAGGGGGAATTTAGAGATAGAGATTTTTTATTCCACCAGAGAGAGTTATTTGATTCTTGCATTTCAAGAAATGTCTATGATACATCAGAATAAGCATTTCTAGGATTTAATGATTCCTAAGAGCGGATTCATCTTTTTATTTTATTTTAATTAATCGTGGTCCTGTGATTTGTTTCATGTGATTTATTAATAGTAATAAAGAAAATAAGGAATAGAATGAAATTAATTGCTTGGATCGTATATCAACATCCAATCTCCGGGAAAAGATAAGGTTCCATCGGAACAATTATTTATTTCAGGGTACCCCCTCTCCCTTTTTCTTTGTTTGAAAAAGAAAGAGAGAGAGAGGAAGTGTGGGTAGAAATGATAAAAAGATATTGGAACATTAATTTAGAAGAGATGATGAAAGCGGGAGTTCATTTTGGTCATGGTACTAGAAAATGGAACCCAAGAATGGCCCCTTATATCTCTGCAAAACGTAAAGGTATTCATATTACAAATCTTACTAGAACTGCTCGTTTTTTATCAGAAGCTTGTGATTTAGTTTTTGATGCAGCAAGCAAGAGAAAACAATTCTTAATTGTTGGTACCAAAAATAAAGCAGCGGATTCAGTAGCCCGGGCTGCAATAAGGGCTCGGTGTCATTATGTTAATAAAAAATGGCTCGGCGGTATTTTAACGAATTGGTCTACTACAGAAACTAGACTTCAAAAGTTCAGGGACTTGAGAATGGAACAAAAGACCGGTAGACTCAACCGTCTTCCGAAAGGAGATGGGACTCGATTGAAGAGACAGTTAGCTCACTTGCAAACATATCTGGGTGGGATTAAATATATGACAGGGTTACCCGATATTGTAATACTCGTTGATCAGCAAGAAGAATATACGGCTCTTCGGGAATGTATCACTTTGGGAATTCCAACCATTTGTTTAATTGATACAAACTGTGACCCGGATCTCGCAGATATTTCGATTCCAGCGAATGATGACGCTATAGCTTCAATCCGATTAATTCTTAATAAATTAGTATTTGCAATTTGTGAGGGTCGTTCTAGCTATATACGAAATTCCTGATTAATAATAAGATAAAGAAATTATTTTGTGAACTCCATATATTTATGGATATATAATCGGTTACTATTTGTCAATCGTGCAAAAGAGATAAAAATAACTAGCTATATTATGTGATTTGTTGATATTTAAAATATACAATTTTAGTAGGCAAATAAAAAAAACGATGGTTGAATCAAAATAATTCCTTTTAAAGTTTTCTTTCAGGGGGTAGTATGAATGTTCTATCATATTCCATCAACATCCTAAAAGGGTTATATGATATATCTGGTGTGGAAGTAGGCCAGCATTTCTATTGGAAAATAGGAGGTTTCCAAGTACACGCCCAAGTACTTATTACTTCTTGGGTTGTAATTGCTATCTTATTAGGTTCAGCCATTGTAACTGTTCGGAACCCCCAAACCATTCCAACTGGCGGTCAGAATTTCTTCGAATATGTCCTTGAATTCATTCGAGATGTGAGCCAAACTCAGATCGGAGAGGAATACGGCCCATGGGTCCCCTTTATTGGAACGATGTTTCTATTTATTTTTGTTTCTAATTGGGCGGGTGCACTTTTACCTTGGAAGATTATAGAGTTACCTCATGGGGAGTTAGCTGCACCTACGAATGATATAAATACTACCGTTGCTTTAGCTTTACTTACGTCAATAGCCTATTTTTATGCGGGCCTTAGCAAAAAAGGATTAGGTTATTTCAGTAAATACATTCAACCAACTCCAATTCTTTTACCCATTAACATTTTAGAAGATTTCACAAAACCCTTATCACTTAGCTTTCGACTTTTCGGAAATATATTAGCGGATGAATTAGTAGTTGTTGTTCTTGTTTCTTTAGTACCTTCAGTGGTTCCTATACCTGTCATGTTCCTTGGGTTATTTACAAGTGGTATTCAAGCTCTTATTTTTGCAACTTTAGCTGCGGCTTATATAGGCGAATCCATTGAGGGACATCATTAACGAATTTTGTTTTGAAATAGACTTTTTTATCTTATAGTCTAAGGCAATCTATTCTTGTTCAAGATAATCTACTTATACTTAGTGAACATAAATATACACATAAATAGAAAAAAAGTTTATAACGATCTAAAGGAATAGTAAAAACAAAAAGGAAAGAAATCTAAAAGAGTTTTGTCCTAAACGATCTTTTTCCTAGAATTCGTTTGAATCATTTATACCTTCGTCCAATCAATTTTTTTTTTGGCTTGATTATTTTGTTCATTCAATTCTAATCCAATTTTAGGAGTCATAATCTGAATAAGAGTTGTTTCCAACATGTGATTAAAAAAAGGGGTTTTTCTATAGAGATAGAGCTCTTTCTATTTCACTCGGTTTTATTCAATTCAATAGATTGACTAATAATAAAATATTAAGAAATTATAAAAAAAAAAAAAGAATACAATAACTTACAAGAAAACAAAGACTTATATTTCTATGCAATGATTCAGACTAATGAATTTGTCCATTTAGATTGATTGTATCCAAGTGGGATAATGATAAGGAAGAGAATAAAAAAAAATGGATTATTATTATTTACAAGAGTGAAATCAAACTAAGTTTATGGAATATATATATAAATAATGGAATAATCGCTATAACTCAATTTTCTTTTTGTGAATATTTCAGCATCTAAAAAATTATTTTAGAATCCGATTGAATTTAAGATACGAATAGTTGGTTTACGTTATGGAAGAAAGACGTGTATATGCAATATTAACTATTTATATAGTTAGATATTCGTTAAAAGATAGGTCGTCTAAAAGATATATCTAATCTGCCCTGGAGATTTCGATAGGGATTTCACTAAAAATCCCTCCTTTTCGTTTGGAACTGGGAATTCAATATTGAATAATTGAATAAAGAGATTAAATCAAGAAAAAGAATGAATAGCTCGAAATTTATTGGTTGATTGTATCATTAACCATTTTTTTTTGGTGCGAGGAACTTATCATGAATCCATTGATTTCTGCCGCTTCCGTTATTGCTGCTGGGTTGGCTGTTGGGCTTGCTTCTATTGGACCTGGGGTTGGTCAAGGTACTGCCGCGGGGCAAGCTGTAGAAGGTATCGCAAGACAACCTGAGGCAGAGGGAAAAATACGAGGTACTTTATTGCTTAGTCTGGCTTTTATGGAAGCTTTAACAATTTATGGATTAGTTGTAGCCTTAGCACTTTTATTTGCGAATCCTTTTGTTTAATCAAACGTATTTTTTTTTATTGCCTTGTACTTGCTGCTTGTTTTTTCGAATTCTACCAAGATTTCATTCATAAAATTACTTATTTATTTTTATTTGGACAATAACCTACCAGGGAAGGACTCATTTGAGGATGAGGAATTAGTATACTAATTCGCTTTCTTCCTTCCCTCTTCTTAGTCCAATGGAACCCCCTCTTTTTTTTTTTCAAGGGAATGTTAGAACAGTCTATATTATTAACACGCTACCTGATAGCGAATTTGAAACGAACTTTTAATAAGAACAATACTTAGTAGAGATTTCCAATTGAAAAAAAAAATGCATTTCTAATAGAAATAGAAAAAAATAGAATAGGTAAAAAAAAAAAATAGATAATTAGTCTATCTATAGTTTATAAGAAAAAAGGAGATCATATGAAAAATGTAACCGATTCTTTCGTTTTCCTGGGTCACTGGCCACCCGCCGTAAGTTTCGGGTTTAATACCGATATTTTCGCAACAAATCCAATAAATCTAAGCGTAGTCCTTGGTGTATTGATTTTTTTTGGAAAGGGGGTGTGTGCGAGTTGTTTATTTCAAGAATAGGCTGAATTGAACCAGCTGCGTTTTTTTTTTCGTTTTTAACTAGGAAAGAAAAGGTGCATGATCCCACGAATTACTTCTGAAATAATTTGAAAATAATCTTTAAGAACTATAGCAGTTCGTGATTCATGGGGAAATATACTTTGATTCTCTTTCAACCAATAGTGGGGGATCGTTAATATGGTTAAAGCTAAAATGTTTGAAGTCTAGACGCAGCAAGGTACTCTTTCTACTACTATATTAATACAAAAATGGGCTCAAACTGAATAGTTGGAAATTTTTTTCGGTATAGAACACTCATGCCGAAAAAAGGATTTGACCTTTTTTTTTTTTGAAAAATGAGTATTTCACCCATTCTTATCCAATGCTAAGTCGATAACCTATGTATTAAAGTCAATTCTTTGGATTTGAAAAAAAAAAAAAAAACAACTTTACTGACAATTACTTGTTTGGTCAGAAGAGTCCTCCGAATATTTCGGTCTCGGATTAGTTTCAATATTTTTATTTTTGAATAGGAATTATGAATAGAGAAGGGAGGGTAAGCTCATTTCAGTCAAAAAATATATGGGATTTTCCCCATAAGTAATTGAAATAATTGAGCGTGAGAGCCAAATGAATCGAAAGATTCATGTTTGGTTCGGGAAGGGATCATGGAAGTTTTGCAATGAATGGAAAGATAATCTACTTTCATTAAGTGATTTATTAGATAATCGAAAACAACGGATTTTGGATACTATTCGAAATTCAGAAGAACTACGCCAGGAGGCCTTTGAGCAGTTGGAAAAAACCCGGGCCCGTTTACGGACAGTAGAAATAGAAGCAGATCAGTTTCGAACGAATGGATACTCTGAGATAGAACGAGAAAAATTGAATTTGATTAATTCAACTTATAAGACTTTTGAACAATTAGAAAATTACAAAAATGAAACCATTCATTTTGAACAACAAAGAACGATTAATCAAGTCCGACAACGGGTTTTTCGGCAAGCCTTACAAGGAGCTATAGGAACTCTGAATAGTTGTTTGACCAACG